CACCTGCCATTACTTCATCAAGACCATGAATCCGAGCAATTCCGTCGCCTACTTGAAGTACGGTACCGGTATTCACAATCTTTACTTCTCTACTATATTGTTCAATACGCTCACGGATAATATTACTAATTTCGTCGGCTCGAAGGGTTACCATCAGTATTTCTTTATTCTTTTTAGGAAGGAAAAGAATAAAATAATGCCTAAACTATAAACTAAAAAAAGAAGGGCTAATCAGTTATTTCTTGCATGGCCCCGAGAATGCCAATATTAGCGCGTATCGTACGGAAATGTAACTCGCTATTCAAGCAACTATTCAGAGTTCCTAAAGCTCCTTGTAAGGCTTGTTGGAAAACTCGTTGTCGGACCTGATTAATCGCTCTTTGTTGTTCAAACTGAAGGGTTTCATTTTTGTAATTTTCTAATTGTTCCAAACTATTACTAGTGGCATTAATCAAATTTTGTTTTTCTCGTTCTATTTCAGAGTATCCATTCATTCGATACTCATCTGCTTCCATTTCCACTTTACGTAAGCGAGCCCGGGCTCTTTCGAGCTGCTCAATGGCCCCTTTACGTAATTCTTCCGAATTTCGAATAGTATTCAAAATCCTCTGTTTTCGATTATCTAATAAATCATTTAATGAAAGTAGATTATCTTACCATTAATTTCAAAACTTCCATGATCTCTTCCCGAACCAAACATGAATCTTTCGATTCATTTGGCTCTCACGCTCAATTATTTATTTTATTTATGGTATGGGTATTCCCATATCTTTTTTAATGTAATGAGCCTACCCTCTCTTTTCTGTTTGTATTCAAAGATATCAAAACTGATACAAGACCAGGATATCAAAACTGATACAAGACCAGAATATCAGGAGGACTCTTCCGACTAGACCAGACAAAAATCTAGAATTGTCAGCAAAGTTGTTTCTTTATTTGTATTTTATTTATATTTGTTTTGTATTTTATTTATCATTTTCATTTTAAAAAAAATTTAAAATGAAATAGAATTCTAAAAATGAAAATGATAAATATTATATTTTTGATTTGTTTCTTCAAGTCCAAAAATTCCTCTTTTTTGTACATAGGTCGTCATTTCGGCATTAGATAAAAAAAGCAAGGTGCTCATTTTTCTAGTAAATGGTTCAAATTCTTTTATCGATATGAGTGTTCTATATCAAATCAAATAAATTACCAACTATTTTTTTTACCATTTCGTTACTAACGTAGTGGTAGAAGTGGTAGAAAGAGTACCATGTTTTACCTGGACTTTAAACAATTTAGCTTTAACCATGTTAATGGTCTCACATTATTGGTTGATAGAGAATCAAAGTGGATTTACCAATAAGTCACGAAATGCTATGGTTCTTACATATGATTTCTTAATTTATTCAGAAGTAATTCGTCGAGATCGTGCACCTTTTTCCTATTTCTCCTATAAATACCATAAATAAAGTGCAGCTGGATGGATCCAACCTATTCTTGGAATACACAACTCGCACACACTCCCTTTCCAAAATAAATCAATACACCAAGCACTATACTTAGATTTATTGGATTTGTTGCTAAAATATCGGTATTAAACCCGAAACTCCCGGCGGATGGCCAGTGACCCAAAGAAACGAAAGAATCGATTACATTTTTCATATGCTCCCCTCTCTTATGGATAGGACTAACAAAGAACAGAGTTCTTTTTGTATCACTTCACTCGCCTTTTTTTTTTGATCGATTTCTTTTTATTAATTTCATTTCCACTTTATTTAATGGCAATAGATTAAATCTAGTAATTTCATTTGTTTGAAATTTATTATTTGGAAGTTTTCAAGAAGTTTCCAATAGGATACTTTACTTAGGTCTTAGATCTCATATCAGTTGATAACTATTTCGTTTGTTGAAACGCTTCAAACAATGAAAGTCCAAAAGTTTTCTATTGTACTAAGCTAAGGGCAGAAAGGAAGAAAGCAAGCGAATCTGGTAATTCCTCATCCTTAAATCAGCCCTTCCTGGCGTATTGTCTCAACAAATAAGTAATTTATAAGTAAAGTGTTAATATAATTCGAAGAAGCAAAGGGCAATTCCAAGTTAAAGTTAATAAAATAAGAAAAAAGTATGTAAGGTACTTTTTTCTATTTATTTCTAGGATTAAACAAAAGGATTCGCAAATAAAAGCGCTAACGCCACGACCAGTCCGTAAATTGTTAAAGCTTCCATAAAAGCTAGACTAAGCAATAAAGTACCTCGTATTTTACCCTCTGCTTCTGGTTGTCTCGCAATACCTTCTACAGCTTGGCCTGCAGCAGTACCTTGACCAACTCCAGGTCCAATAGAAGAAAGCCCCACGGCCAATCCAGCAGCAATAACGGAAGCGGCAGAAATCAGTGGATTCATGGTAAGTTCCTCGCAAAAAAAAAAATGGTTAATGATACAATGAACCAATGAATTATTACTCATTTTATCATTAAGATCCAGCGGTCCGAAGTAACTAAAAACTCCGAATTGAAATGATAATATTACTAAATTACTGGACTGAATCGTCACAACTATCTCGTTTTTACCCATAATGGAGTTTTTGTAAATCCATATGCATATAGTTCTAACTATTGTATTTCTTTGTTTCGAACCATTCTTTCATTTAATTCTTCGTTCTTTACTACACTATTCTTGAGGTCATCTCTTTGTTCATTCAATCCACAATCACAGACAAAATAGAAGGACTGATATTGAAATCCATCTAAATGGAGTGTGACTAAATGCAGTGTGAGCTGCAATCAATATCAATCAAATTAATACCAATACAAATCAATATCAATATATCAACAATATCAATATATCAATATGTAGTAATATCAAAATGTAGTAATATAAAAGTATGTAGTAGTACCAATATCAATATATAGTAATAATTAATACCAATAATTATCGGCAATATAATTATAAATGATTATATTAACTAATACTTATTTATTACTTATATTTATTTACTTATATTTATTTCTTATTTCTTTCTTATTTATTATTTATTTATTATATATTCTATTTATATTATTATATTATTATTATTATAGAATTATATTATGATTACAGAGTAGAAGTTATGATTATAAAAATAGTAATAGTATGTAATTATGTAATATAGTGATGTTATATAGGATGATAGGGGTAGCCTTATATAACTATAACTAATGAATATCTAATGTCATTCTAATATCACATATATATTTGTTTCTTCCATAACGTAAACCACCCGCATTTTTTTTTTTAGATTAAATCGGATTCTAGAATCATTCCTAGAAACATAGACGGGGTCCAGGCTTATAGACATTACATACATCTAGTATAACCTCCCCAACCCTTCTTTTTTTTTTTTTTTACAATTCTGTAATATCGTCCATCTTTTCTCCTACAACTCTAAGTCATATAGTAATACGTTATTATGTTCCCCAACCAATTGGATTATCTTGAACCATGCATGAATTGGGATAAACTTACTTAATAATAATAATAAAAAAAGACTATTTTATTTTGAAAGCTAGTCAATGATGACCCTCCATGGATTCACCTATATAAGCCGCAGCTAACGTTGCAAAAATAAGAGCTTGAATACCGCTTGTAAATAATCCAAGAAACATGACAGGTATAGGAACTACTGAAGGGACTAAAGAAACAAGAACGACAACTACTAATTCATCAGCCAATATATTCCCGAAAAGTCGAAAACTAAGAGATAAGGGTTTTGTGAAATCTTCTAGGATGTTAATTGGTAAAAGTATTGGAGTTGGTTGAATGTATTTCCCAAAATAACCCAATCCTTTTTTGCTAAGACCCGCATAAAAATATGCGACTGACGTGAGTAAAGCTAAAGCAACAGTAGTATTTATATCATTCGTGGGCGCAGCTAACTCCCCACGAGGTAACTGTATAACTTTCCAAGGTAAAAGAGCACCTGACCAGTTAGAAACAAAAATAAATAGGAACATAGTTCCAATAAAGGGAACCCAAGGACCATATTCTTCTCCAATCTGGGTTTTGCTCAAGTCTCGAATAAATTCAAGGACATATTCGAAGAAATTCTGACCGCCGGTCGGAATGGTTTGTGGATTCCGAACAGCTAGGATGACCGAGCCTAATAAGATAGCAATTACTACCCAAGAAGTGATAAGTACTTGGGCATGGACTTGTAAACCTCCTATTTGCCAATAGAAATGTTGGCCTACTTCTACACCCGATATATCGTATAACCCCTTGAGTGTTTTAATGGAACATGGTATAACATTCATATGGTCCTCTAACAAAAATGGAACTTCAAAAAAGAAATTATTTTGATTCAACCATCTCTTTCTCAACTCACCAACTTGAATCACTAATAGTATTCATTAATCGTATATTTAGGATATCAAGAAATTACGTAGGATACCAAGAAATCACATAACATCATAACATGTTATCAATATGCCCACATTTCCATTTTGTTTTTTCTTTTTTTTTTTTTTATTCAAGAATAGTAACCGATCCAATAAATCTATAAAATCCCCCAAAAATTAACTAAGTATTCTTAATCATAATCAATGATTTCCTATATAGCTACAACGGCCCTCACAAATTGCGGATACTAATTTGTTAAGAACCAATCGGATTGAAGCTATAGCGTCATCGTTGGCTGGGATCGAAATATCTGCGAGATCGGGGTCACAATTTGTATCGATTAAACAAATCGTCGGAATCCCTAAAATTACACATTCTCGAAGAGCCATATATTCTTCTTGCTGATCAACGATGATCACAATATCAGGCAATCCCGTCATATATTTGATACCGCCGAGATATGTTTGCAAGGCAGATAATTTTCTCTTAAACATTGCAGCATCTCCTTTGGGAAGACGGTTGAGTTTCCCCATCTTTTGTTCTGCTCTTAAATCCCTGAACTTTTGAAGTCTCGTTTCCGTAGTAGACCAATTCGTTAACATACCACCGAGCCATTTTTTATTAACATAATGACACCGGGCCCTTATTGCAGCTGATGCTACTGAATCCGCTGCTTTATTTTTGGTACCAACAATTAAGAAGTTTTTTCCCCTACTTGCTGCATCAAAAACTAAATCACAGGCTTCTGATAAAAAACGAGCCGTTCTAGTGAGATTTGTAATATGAATACCTTTACGCTTTGCAGAGATGTAAGGGGCCATTCTAGGATTCCATTTCTTAGTACCATGACCAAAATGAACTCCGGCCTCCATCATCTCTTCCAAATTGATGTTCCAATATCTTCTTGTCATTTTTCCCCACACTTCCTTTTTGTTTTTTCTTTTTTTTTTTAACAAAGAGACGAGGTACTTTGAAATAAATAATTGTTCCGATGGAACCTTCTACCGGGAATTAACCGTGGATACACGGTACAAACCATTAATGTCTTTTAATTACTTATTTTTTTTACCAAATCAGTACTCGGACCAGATAGTTAAGTTAAAAGACAGATAGTTAAAAGTGAAAAGATAGTTAAAGTAAAAGAATCTGCTCTTAGGAATCATGAAATCGCGTAAACGATTGTTCTGATGTCTCATGGAAATGGGACGTAAGAACAAAATAATTCTCTATGGTGTAACAAAATATCTCTCATTTCCAAGTCGAATAGATTCTTTCTTTTGATTTCCAAATGAATGTTCTTGTCTTGCCTTGAATGGTGCACTAATTTTTTGAATCCGGTACCAACAGGTATAATCCCACCCAGAACAACGTTCTCTTTCAGGCCTTTCAACCAATCAATACGACCCTGTAGAGCAGCTTTTGCTAAAACTCGAGCGGTTTCTTGAAAACTTGCTTCGGATATGAAACTTTGAGTATTCAAAGATGCCCTCGTTATTCCCAATAGGATTGCCCGATAAGAGATCGCTTCGTCCAAAGCACGCCCCGCTCGTTCCGCTCGCAACAATCCGATTAATTCCCCAGGTGAAAAAACATTAGACATTCCATCTTCTGAAACCAACACTTTTGATGTTACTTGACGTACAATAATCTCTATATGTCTATTATGGATCTGTACCCCCTGGGATCGATAAACCTTTTGGATTTTATTAACCAAAGAGATACGACTTTGAACTATGGTTAGCTCAGCTTGAATCAAGAATCCCCAGGGGATTCCAAGAATTTTTGGTATACCTTCGTTCCAACCTTCAACTCTCCTTTCGAGGTTCATCGATATTGAATCAATAGAACGTACTTCTAAGATTTGTTCCACTTTTGGAAGACCTTGCGTTATGTCACCAGATCTCGATTTTTCATATATAAATGTAACTAATGTATCTCCCTCGTAAAAGATTTCTCCATAATGGCCATGAACAGTAGCTCCTGGAGTGGCCAAATAGGGCTTAGCCGATCTTATAACTAAGGAGTCAACATGAACAATTATGATCTGACCAGATTTTTCTATGTGTGGTTCGTATTTGAATAGACATACATTTTCGCAAAAAAATTGTCCAAGACTCATTTTTGTAGATGCCTCTTCCCAATAATCGTGATGGAGAAAGTGCCAATTCAAATGGAATGGATTCAAAATGATGTTACTGCATGGATCGGGATTATAAATCTTCCTATTTTCATCTATTAAACAGTATTTAAGTACTTGAAGTACTTGGAAAGCCTGTTGAAAATTGTCAAGTAGCAAATATTTCTTTAACAAGATATGATTATAAGTTATTAAATGGTAAGATAAATAGAAATTTGCTATTTTAGGTACAGTAGTGCCTAAGGGACCCAACAAATCCATAATTGGGATTATGGGATCCGATTCTTCTGTCATATTGTTATATTTTGAACCGTTGAATGGACCAATTCGAGAACAATTGGATGATGACAAAATTATCAAAGATTGGCATTCCTTATTTCGATTTAACAATGTACCAATAGTACCTTGATGTTGGGTAAGTGATTGAATCCTGGCCTTGTAAAAAAAAGGATTGATATTTGTGCGATCTAATCCATTATCGGAAATCAATCCTGAACTTGACCTATCATATCTTTTTCCGGTATACGAAATAGTGGACTTGACTAACTCAATTCTTATGAAATCTCGAATCAGATCATTTGTTCTTACCTCAACAAAGGAAGCGTGAACCTCTTCCGGAGAACCTTTTTGTTCTTGATCCCAATTCAATACTAAGCAAGTCCGAACTAATTGAATACTTGTGTGAGAAATTCCTCGAATTGACTTGCCATTTCCATAAAGGATATAATTGACAACTCTAAGTTGGACATTATCCTTTTCCCGCAGGAGATCTTGAGGAAAAAGTGTTGCTAAATTTATGCCATCAGCTATTTCATATGTGACTACGGGCCGAACCAAAACAAAATACTTTTTCTTGGTAGGTGTAATCCGTTGGACATAGATCCAATTTTTCAATTTTTTTGATTCCTTAGAATTTTTTTTTTCTGTTTCCGGTGGTATCAAAATGCCGCTGTGCCTGGATATCTTATCTGCCTCTTCAGGAAAATAAATACCTCCGGAAAATATTTTTAGTTCAATATATTTTTTTTTTCTCCCCACTCGGACTAATCCGCCTACTCGACTTCTTGTATTTAAAGCGAGTTGTGTATCTACTCCAATGATACTATTGTTCCGGACCATTATCAACGAAGATCCGGGTAAGATATGCACTTCTTCGAGAATGAAAAAAAACCGGTCTACTTTCGTTTGGTATTTCGGGCTAAATTCTTTTGATCCTCGATACTCAATCAAATCCTCTTTTTTTATGATTGAATTGACCTCTACGGTCCCATATTTAGTAATTCCTGAATTGCTTCTTCTGTATCGTGGATCATCAAAATAAGCAAGAATACTGTTTCTACGTAAAATACCCTGTTTTGGTATTTCGATCGAAATACCAAAACAGGGTATTAGTTCTTTCTCTCGTTCTTGATCATATTGTAATGGGATGATGAATCTATTTCTTCGCTTTTTCGCCAAGAGATAAGAATTCCCTTGGATAATAGAAGGATATATGAAATTCCAATGACCATTAGATATCGTTTGATCAGGTCTTATTGAATAGTCAATAATTTCTTTTTTACCAGAACCAGAAGTATCCAACAATTTATGTCTTATTCGACCATTAGTCATTGATAGGTCAGAGATATACCTTTCTTCGACAGAAAAAGAATAAACATTCATTTGATCTTGATCCTTGTGGAGCGAAAAAGACACTATACTTGATCTGCACGGACCTCCCGCTAATATCCATAAATGACTCGTTTTTGATAATAGATGAACATTACCATATGTATATTCAGGTGCATGGTGGACATCGGTACTCCAGTGCATTTCTCCCTCTGATTCAGAATAAATATGTTTTCGTACCTTCTCTTTAAAATGAAAAGTGGACGTTCCAGCACGAATCTCAGCAATCACTTGTTCTGATTCTACATATTGATTATTTTGAACTAAAATCAAACTTTTTGGTGGAATATTTACATTATGTAGAATATCCCGACCCTCAATAGTTACATACAAGTCTATAGAACATAGAAAAGCAGGATGCCCGTGACGGGTACGTGTGGGATGAACCAAATCCTCATTGAATTTAATTTTTCCATTAGAAGGAGCTCGTACATGCTCGGCAGTACCGCCTGTGAATACCCCACCGGTGTGAAAAGTTCTTAATGTTAGTTGAGTCCCTGGTTCCCCAATTGATTGACCCGCAATAATACCTACAGCTTCTCCCAATTCGACCAGGTCGCCATGAGTAGGACTCCGACCATAACATAATTGGCAGATCCAAGATGTACTCCTGCAAGTAAAGGGGGTTCGAATATATATTGGTTGTGCTCGAAAGGTTATGAATCGATTGACAAGTCCAATCCCAATATCTTGATTTCGAGTGGCAAGGCATCGTAGACCGATATATATATCGTCTGCTAATACACGACCAATTAGTGTTTGGACAAAAATTTTTTCCGTCATCCCATTTCGAGGACTCGCGGAAATACCTCGGATAGTGCCACAATCTGTTCTACGTACAATAATATGTTGAACTACTTCAACGAGTCTACGTGTGAGGTATCCAGCATCTGATGTTCGTACAGCAGTATCTACAACTCCTTTGCGGGCTCCATAACAGGAAATTATATATTCTGTCAAAGAAAGTCCTTCGCGTAAATTGCTTTGAATGGGTAAATCAATCATTTGTCCTTGGGGATCCGACATTAATCCTCTCATACCTACTAATTGGTGTATCTGAGATGCATTTCCTCTAGCTCCCGAAAAGGACATTAGATATACTGGATTAGAAGGATCAGTCATCCGAAAATTAGGATTCATTTCTTGTCTCAAATATTCACTTGTAGCATACCATATCTCAATGGATTGACGTAATTTTTCTACCGCGTGTACATTCCCATAATGATGGTGTTTATCCAAAATAAAACTTTGTTGTTCAGCGTCTTGGACTAACCATCCCTTAGAAGGGATTGTTAAAAGATCATCAATTCCTAATGAAATAGATGTAGCAGTGGCTTGTTGGAAACCCAAAGTCTTTACTTGATCCAAGATATGTGATGTATATGCCATTCCGAAATGATCTATTAACCTGCTAATAAGTCGTTTCATAGCAGTTCCATTTATCACTTTATTGTTAAAGACCAGATCAGCCCGTTCTGCCATAAGTACAGTACCTCTTATATTTATTCTGCTAAGTAGGATTCGACAATGGACCTGAGTTAGTGATTCGAAAACTTCCTTTCCTCAATCTCAATCTTGATTCACGCAGAAATTAAGAAATTATGATACCGGTGAAATTGGGGAGACCCGAATTCCCATGGGCACGAACATCGCCTAATCTGATTTCTTAGTTTAGATAGCGTATGAGTAGGCTCGACAAAACCCCTGTATGGCTTCTTCTATTTCCCGATAAAAAGAAATATGACCAAGAGTAGTTCGAATGTATATACAACGGATTTCCTTTGTTACACTTCCTACTATTAGATAGTGCCCATAAATCTCATGATAAGTACC